TTTATATGTATATGGTTACAATTATCTACGTTCTCAATGTGCCTATGACGTAGCGCCGGGAGGGCTGTTATCTAGTGTGTATCATCTTACGAGACTAGAGTACGGTGCGGATCAACCTGAAGAGGTATGCATAAAAGTATTTGCTACAAGGAGTAATCCCAGAATTCCGTCCGTTTTCTGGGTTTGGAAAAGTACGGATTTTCAAGAAAGGGAATCTTATGATATGTTGGGAATTTCTTATGATAAGCATCCACGCTTAAAACGTATTTTAATGCCCGAAAGTTGGGTAGGCTGGCCCTTACGTAAGGATTATATTGTACCTAATTTTTATGAAATACAAGATGCATATTGAATAATAAAAAAACAAATTTATAAAATTCTCAAAAGTTCTGTATCCTGAACTTTGTACCGCGCATACATTAATCACTTACACTTATTTAGACGGGCTCTGTAAAGTAATAGCATGTATATATATGTATGAAGAAAGGAAAAAATAGAAATCATTAAATCTATCTATATTAATGTTAATCCTATTTTATTTTTACTGGATCGAAGATGAATTTGAGCCTTCTACCTATTTAACACTTTGAAATATATGAAGTATTAATATGTATTTTGCATAAGAGGAAAGACAATATGAACAAAAAAAGATAAAAAATATCTTTAATTTTTAAACTATCTACCCATCTATCTAAAAAGTAGATGGGGTATTTCACACGAGTAAGTAGCTAAATAACTTACTTATGTGTCCACTATTAATATGTATATCGATTCATATGTGTCAATTTCTAGTTATAGAAATAAAATAAAGAGTATACTCATAAAAAAAATAAATCATGTGCCAGGAACCAGATTTGAACTGGTGACACGAGGATTTTCAGTCCTCTGCTCTACCAACTGAGCTATCCCGACTATTACCCTTTACTGGTGCAGTATCTCCCTATATTTACTTACGAGATAACTGGAGTATGTGTCAATTAGTCAATCAATTAAAAGGATTACAAAGTATTATAAAGTCTTATATAGGTACTGTCGGTATTCAAAAAGAATAACTTTGAATATAATTTTACTTAAGTTATTAATTTTATAATTTATAAAACAAGTAATAAATTAATAATATGGATTGTGAATTACTCAACTGAGTACTACTTGCTCAAATCAAAGATATTCTTTTGTCCGTCTATCATATATATAACAAGCCTTGTGATAATAAAAAAACGCTTTATATTTGGAAAAACCGAGGAACATAACTAGCTTCAAAAAGAAAGGATAACTAGTTGGGGAGTGATGGGGATAGAGGGACTTGAACCCTCACGATTTTTAAAGTCGACGGATTTTCCTCTTACTATAAATTTAATTGTTGTCAATATTGACATGTAGAACGGGACTCTATCTTTATTCTCATCCGATTAATCCCTTCTTCAAAAGATCTTTCAGACTATGGGGTTAGTATGAATGTTTTTATGAATAACTCAAAGATTTATTCGGCTTTCAACTTAGAATCGATCCATAACAATTCTTGCATTTTTCCATATTTTATATCTATCTATCCTATAATATGGATTTCTAGAGATTATATATATTATTATTAATATTAATTATAATATAAATATATAATTAAGTAAAAAAAAATACAGAACAAATTCGGGTTGTCATTAATCATTTCAGGACGTCCCCATTTTTTTTAGAACAGCTTCCTTTGAGTCTCTGCACCTATCCTTTTTTATTCTTTTTGAATCCGTTTTTTTTAGGAGACAATTAAGGAGTTGGCTCAGGATTGCCCTTTTTTTTCCAGGGTTTCTCTGAATTTGAAAGTTTTCACTTAGCAGGTTTCCATACTAAGGCTCAAACCTATTAAGTCCGTAGCGTCTACCGATTTCGCCATATCCCCGTTGTCTTTTATAAAATTAGGATCCCAATGGGATGTCCTCCCCTGTCGCACCTCTCGCATTTTTCTATTTTTTACAGATTTAATTAATATACCGAAAAGTGTTTCCTCCTTTTTTCTTTAATCTTTTTTTTTATTTCTATTGGGAAGCCCGTAAATTTGAAATTGGCTTTGAATTTGATTTGGTCTAATCCGAAATCCGAAATGATTCTATCATTTCTGTAGGTACAATTCAATATAGATGAATATAGAGCATAGATATGCGACTTTCCTTGGTAATACTCAAAGGGTCGATTCTTTTTTTTTTTTTCGTCTTAGTTTCAATAAAATTTTTTTTTTCAAATTAATAGCCCTCATTATATTATAGAAATTATAGAATTATTATTATTATTATAGATATAATAAATAAATTTTAATAGAATAAAATTTTTCTAGTCTAGACGAAAATATAAATCGAAAAAAATGAAAAAGCTTAAACTAAAATAGAGTTTTATGTATAATTTCTATGAGCCCGCTTAGCTCAGAGGTTAGAGCATCGCATTTGTAATGCGATGGTCATCGGTTCGATTCCGATAGTGGGCTTTTCTTTATTTTTATTTGTTGTATTTTCTTAGTCTTTTTTTTCAAAGAATAAAAAATTAAAGGGTGTTTTTATCCTTCGTCCGTCAAAAGGTTAATGATTTATTATGTCGTATAAATTCCCAAATATCAATAAAAGGAAAAACAAAGAGTTGAATCTTGGTATAACAAATAATGAAAAAGAATCTTTATGTTATTTTTATTTTTTTGACTTATACTTAACATAGATTAATTAAAAAATATCGAATGCATATATATATAAATGATATATCATATATACAATGTAATAGAATACTGCCGAAGATTTCGTTTCATTTCTTTTAATTTGTAAAATATAAAATAAAGATAAAGGAGTCTTTATGTCACGTTACCGAGGACCTCGTTTCAAAAAAATACGCCGTTTAGGGGCGTTGCCTGGACTAACAAATAAAAGGCCTAGGGCCGGAAGTGATCTTAGAGCCCAATCCCGTTCCGGAAAAAGATCTCAATATCGTATTCGTCTCGAAGAAAAACAAAAATTGCGTTTTCATTATGGTATTACAGAACGACAATTGCTAAAATACGTCCGTATCGCGCGAAAAGCCAAAGGGTCAACAGGTCAGGTTTTACTACAATTACTTGAAATGCGTTTGGATAACATCCTTTTTCGATTGGGTATGGCGCCAACTATTCCTGGCGCCCGCCAATTAGTTAATCACCGACATATTTTAGTTAATGGCCGTCTAGTAGATATACCGAGTTATCGTTGCAAACCCCAAGATACTATTACGGCAAAGGATGAACAAAAATCCAGAGCTCTAATTCAAAATTATCTTGATTCATCCCCTCCGGAGGAATTGGCCAAACATTTGACTCTTCACCCATTTCCGTATAAAGGATTAGTCAATCAAATAATAGATAGTAAGTGGGTCGGTTTGAAAATAAATGAATTGCTAGTGGTAGAATACTATTCTCGCCAGACTTAATCCTAACTAAACTACAAAGCAAAGGATTCGGGCAAGCAGGCCTTTTTCTTTCGTCAAAGTAAATAGGCTTTAAGGATTAAAGTAAAAAGTCAGAGGTTTGATCTGAATTTTATCCCACTCACATATTCTTTCCCATCTCGGGTCTAACTGTTATGTTCTAATATTGGTATTTCATTTCTTGTTGTTTGATATCTTACAGTTAGGAATGTTGGTTTAAAATAAGGAAAGAGAGGGATTCGAACCCTCGGTAAACAAAAGCCTACATAGCAGTTCCAATGCTACGCCTTGAACCACTCGGCCATCTCTCCTACACAATTATTATTATTATGAATCAAAAACTGAAAAAAAAAAAAAAGCGAGGCATTAATATTACATTTTTTTTAGATTAGGTATGACCAATCAAAGAATTTTATTATATTCTATAACTATAAGTAGAGGTTTTCGATCTTTTTTTTTTTTGAACTGAATCTGTTTTTATGTTATTTCGTACTGTACAAATCCTTTGTTTGGAGAATAATTTTCCCACAAGAGGTTATGAAAATAATTATAGAATGGATTGATCCCTATGTCTAGATCGCGAATAAATGGAAATTTTATTGATAAGACCTTTTCAATTGTGGCCAATATCTTATTACGAATAATTCCGACAACTTCGGGAGAAAAAGAGGCATTTACTTATTACAGAGATGGTGTGATTTGATTCTTTTTTTTTCTGCTTTTAGTTTGATGAGAAAGACACAGGATTCGAAACAGAAAGAACAAATATTCTTAAATTATATTTCTATATTATATTTATATATTTAGTAATTTAGTAAAATAACAAAAAAATCTACGCTTGTTGAAGGTGAAGTTTATAAATAGAACAATCCCTTCTGTCGTGTATCCCCGATTGATGCAGCCTCAAATACTATAGCTCCAATTTGAGTATTTTTTAGTATTGAGCGGAAGGTTACACCTGTGTGTTCTGTATTACAGGTCAATCCTACTTCCTAGTAATAAAGTCCCAAAAAGGCAGCATAGGGAAAAAAGCACTACACCTAGCAATCGACAACACGAAAGCTTTGTTAAAAATGACTACTCCCTTTTATTATCTGGATTGGGACTAAAAAGAATGGTCGGGACAACAAACATCCATCTCGTTGGTACTTTGGATACCCGTATAACCGTCGAAGATTGTTGAAGTGACTATTTCCTGGAAATTAGGAGGCGTTGAGGACAAAGTAATTGTTGGAGCTTTAGTATCAAGGCGTTAGATGTTAGTACAAGTTCTTGCGCAAGAAGGTTGGCTAGCGATTTTTTGTAAAAACACTAGCCCCACTCAGTTCATAATGAGAATAAAAAATACATGGAATAATAATATGGGGTTGAAATATTCTCATTATGCATATTTAAAGGAGGAGCCGTATGAGATTAAAATTTCACGTACGGTTCTGGAACGGAGATTCTTTGAATCGAATGACGACCGTAACGGATGTCGGCTCAATCCGAAGGAAATTATGCAGAAGCTTTACAGAATTATTATGAAGCTATGCGACTAGAAATCGATCCCTACGATCGAAGTTATATAC